ACAAGAGTATAAAAAAGAGGAAGACAAAAGAAAGGAGAAAGTACGTATAGAAATAGCGGAAGCCTGGGATAGTATTTTACTTGCTCAAGTAATAAGAGGTTTTTTGTTAGTAATCCAATCGATTCTTAGAAAATATATTATATTGCCTTCATTGATAATAGTTAAAAACATCGCTCGTATGCTATTGTTTCAATTTCCCGAATGGTCCGAGGATTTTAAAGATTGGAATCGAGAAATGCATGTTAAATGCACCTATAATGGCGTTCAATTATCAGAAAAAGAATTTCCAAAAAACTGGTTAACAGACGGTATTCAGATTAAAATCCTATTTCCTTTTCGTTTGAAACCTTGGCATAGATCTAACCCCCGAGCCCCTTATAACGATCTAATGAAAAATAAAGATTCAAAAAATGATTCTTGTTTTTTAACAATTTTTGGAATGGAAGCGGAATTCCCTTTTGATTCTCCCAGAAAACAGCGTTCATTTTTTGAACCCATTTTTAAAGAACTCAAAAGAAAAATTCGAAAATTAAAAAAAAAATGCTTTCTAATTCTAAGAATTTTTAAAGAAAAAACAAAATTGTTTCTAAGTGTTTCAAAAGAAATAAAAAAATGGGTCATTAAAAGGATTCTGTTTTTAAAAGAAATAAAAAACGAACTCTCAAAAAGAAATCCAATTCAATTATTATTATTTGGATTGAGAAAAAGAAAAGTATATGAATTGAGTAAAACTAAAAAAGATTTGATAATCAATAATCTGATGATTCATGAATCGTCCATTGAAACTATACCGTCGTCCAGTGAAACTAGACCTCAGAATTGGACAAATTATTTGTTGACAGAAAAAAAAATGCAGGATCTAACCGATAGAACAAACACGATCATAAATCAAATAGAAAAAATTACAAATGAAAAAAGGGGCGGATTTCGAATTCCGGACCGAAATATTCGTTCTAACAAAAAAAAAATAAGTGATGATGATAAAAGATTGGAATCACAAAAAAATATTTGGCAGCTAGTAAAAAGAAAAAATGCTCGACTAATACGCAAATCACATTTTTTTATAAAATTTTTTAGTGAAAGGATATACACAAATATCTTTCTGTGGATCATTCATAGTCCTAGGATCAATACACAACCATTTCTTGAATCAATAAAAAAAATTATTACTAAATTCATTACCAATAATGAAACAAATAAAGAAAAAATAGAAAAAACAAATCAAAGTTTAATTCACTTTATTTCGACTATAAAAAAGTATAATACGAATATTAGTAATAAAAAATTAAATACTTTTTGTGACTTATCCTCCTTTTCACAAGCCTATGTATTTTACAAACTTTCACAAACCCAATTTCTTAATTTCGATTTTTCTAAATTAAAATCTGTCTTTCAATATAATGGAGCAACTCCATTGATTAAGAATGAAATAGGGGGTTATTTTGTTGGAACACAGGAACTTTTTCTTTCTCAATTAAGACATAAGAATCGTCAGAATTCGGGAATAAATCAATGGATAAATTGGTTAAAGAGTCATTATCAATATGATATATCTCACATTAGGTGGTCTAGATTAGTACCACAAAAATGGCGAAATAGATTCAATCATCACTGGATGAATCAAAATAAGGATTTAGACAACTCATCTAAAAAAATGAAATTTAGTTACTACGAAAAACGAAAAATTTTTGAAATGGCTTCCTTACTGAATGAAAAAGGGAATTTTAAAAAACAATATAGATATGATCGGTTAGCATACAAATCTATTAATTCTGAAAATACGAAGTACTCTTCAATTTATGAATTCTCATTACATGTAAAAAATAACCAAGAAGTCTTCTCTAATTTCAACACAAATAAACGAAAATCTTTTTATATGATGGAAGGTATTCCTAGTATCCCTATCAATAATGATCGAGTACAAGATGATATTAGAGATATGGAGAAAAATTCGGATAGAAAATATTTTGATTGGAGAATTATCCATTTTTGTCTTAGAAATAAAATAGATATCGAAGCTTGGATCAATATTGATACTGATTCAAGCAGTAATAAAAAATTTACTAAGGCTAAATTTAATAATTATCAAATAATTGATAAAATAAAAAAGGATTTTTTTTTTTATCTCACGATTCATGAAGATCAAGAAATAAATTTATCCAATCAAAAAAGTTTTTTGGATTGGATGGGAATGAATGAAGAAATATTAAATCGCCCCATATCCAATCTTGAACGTTGGTTCTTCCCCGAATTTTTGATATTTTATAATTTGTATAAAACTAAACCGTGGGTTATACCAAAAAAATTACTTCTTTTAGATTCTAATAGAAACGAAAAGGCTACTGATATTGAAAACAAAAGCATTGCCGGAAATAAAAAAAAAGATACTTTTATATCAATATCCTCAAATGAAAAAGAATCTCTTGAATTAAAAAAACAAAATAAAGAGCAAAAAGAATCCGCGGACCAAGCAAACCTTGAATCTACCCTTTCAAACCAAGAAAAAGATGTCGAAGAAGATTATACGGACGCGGACATGAAAAAACACAATAATAAAAAGCAATACAAGAACAATACAAAAGCGGAATTTGATTTCTTAATAAAAAGGTATTTTCATTTTCAATTACGATTGGATGATATTTTAAATAAAAAAATAATCAATAACATCAAAATATATTGTCTCCTGCTTAGACTTATAAATCCACGAGAAATAACTATATCCTCGATTCAAAGAGGAGAAATGAGTCTTGATATTCTGATGATTCAGAAAAATTTAACTCTTACTAAATTCATCAAAAGAGGAATTTTGATTATTGAACCAATTCGTCTATCTATAAAAAATGATGGACAATTTATTATGTATCAAACCATTGGTATTTCATTGGTTCATCAAAGTAAACACAAAATTAATCAAAAATACCGAGAAAAAACCGATGTTGATAAGAATTATAATGAAGTCATTAACAAATATAAAAAGATGACTGGAAATATAGATAAAAATCATTATGATTTGTTTGTTCCTGAAAACCTTTTATCACCAAGACTTCGGAGAAAATTTAGAATTCTAATTTGTTTCAATTCTAGGACTAGAAATGATATGCATAAAAATTCAGCATTGGTGAATAGGAATAAAGTAAACCATCAGATTTTGGATAAAAACAAAGGATATAAAAAGAAACTTATTAAATTAAAGTTATTTCTATGGCCCAATTATCGATTAGAAGATTTAGCTTGTATGAATCGGTATTGGTTTGATAGCAATAACGGCAGTCGTTTCAGTATGGTAAGGATACATATGTATCCGCGACTGAAAATTCATTATTAATTATTTATTAAATTCATTATTAATTATTACTAGTAATTTTTTGCTATCTTTCCCATATCGCAGCGGGTCTATGACGATAAAAAAATGCACACATTCATTGTCTTACATTCCATTCTGATACATGATACTAATTCAATAACATATCAATTGGATCTCGAAAAAAAATGAATCAAAAAAATCTTCTGGTTTTAGGACTGCGTTTTTATCTTTTTGGAGTACCGAAAATAATTAGACTTTTGTCTACCTTTTCAAATCGAATTTTGAAATAAAAATTGGATTAATTGAATCAAATTCGAATTTAAAGCGAAATTAAGATTATTGTCTATACCAAACTAAAACAAGTGACATTATTATTACTGATCAATAAAGATATCTATCAATCAAAATATTTTAAAATAAAAAAGAAGGGGGTTTCCTTTTATGGTAAAAAATTCATTCATCTCAGTTATTTCACAAGAAGAAAAAGAAGAAAACAGGGGTTCTGTTGAATTTCAAATATTTAGTTTCACCAATAGGATACGGAGGCTTACTTCACATTTACAATTACACAAAAAAGACTATTTATCTCAGAGAGGTCTGCGTAAAATTTTGGGAAAACGCCAACGACTTCTATCTTATTTGTCAAAGAAAAATAGAATAGGTTATAAAGAATTAATTAATCGGTTGGGTATTCGGGAATCAAAAACTCGTTAATTTGAAGAAGCATTTTGAATTATTTGATTTATTAGATCTTGAATTTAAATGAACTTTTTTCGTTTTCAGCAATTCATTCTTTCATGAATTAAGGAAAAACCTATGAATATACCGGCTCCAAGAAAAGACCTCATGGTAGTCAACATGGGTCCCCACCACCCATCAATGCATGGTGTTCTTCGACTTATCATTACTCTAGATGGTGAAGATGTTATTGACTGTGAACCAATATTGGGTTATTTACATCGAGGGATGGAAAAGATTGCGGAAAACCGAACAATTATACAATATTTGCCTTATGTAACACGTTGGGATTATTTAGCTACTATGTTCACAGAAGCAATAACGGTAAATGGACCGGAACGGCTGGGAAATATTCAAGTACCTAAAAGAGCGAGCTATATCAGAATAATTATGTTGGAGTTGAGTCGTATAGCTTCGCATCTGTTATGGCTTGGCCCTTTTATGGCGGATATTGGTGCGCAGACTCCTTTTTTCTATATTTTCAGAGAAAGAGAATTAGTATATGATCTATTCGAAGCTGCCACCGGTATGAGAATGATGCATAATTATTTTAGGATCGGGGGGGTAGCGGCCGATCTTCCTCATGGCTGGATAGATAAATGTTTGGAGTTCTGCGATTATTTTTTAATAAGGGTTGCTGAATATCAACAACTTATTACACGCAATCCTATTTTTTTAGAACGAGTTGAGGGGGTAGGCATTATTGGTCGAGAGGAAGTAATAAATTGGGGTTTATCCGGACCAATGCTGCGAGCGTCCGGAATACAATGGGATCTTCGTAAAGTGGATCAGTATGAATGTTATGACGAATTTGATTGGGAAGTACAGTGGCAAAAAGAAGGGGATTCATTGGCTCGTTATCTAGTACGAATTGGTGAAATGACGGAATCCATAAAAATTATTCAACAGGCTCTTGAAGGAATTCCAGGGGGACCATATGAGAATTTAGAAATCCGATACTTTGATAGAGAAATGAATCCAGAATGGAATGATTTTGAATATCGCTTTATTAGTAAAAAACCTTCTCCTACATTTGAATTGCCGAAACAAGAACTTTATGTACGAGTCGAAGCTCCAAAAGGAGAGTTGGGGATTTTTCTGATAGGGGATCGGAGTGGTTTTCCTTGGAGATGGAAAATACGACCGCCGGGTTTTATTAATTTGCAAATTCTTCCTCAGTTAGTTAAAAGAATGAAATTGGCTGATATTATGACAATACTAGGTAGTATAGATATCATTATGGGAGAAGTTGATCGTTGAAATGATAATTGATACACTAGAAGTACAAGATATCGATTCTTTTTCTAGACTGGAATTTGTAAAGGGGATCTATGGGATTATATGGTTACTTATTCCTATTTTGACTCTTGTATTGGGAATTACACTAGGCGTACTAGTAATTGTATGGTTAGAAAGAGAAATATCCGCGGGAATACAACAACGTATTGGACCCGAATACGCCGGCCCTTTGGGAGTTCTTCAAGCTCTAGCAGATGGGACAAAACTTCTTTTCAAAGAGAATCTTTTTCCATCTAGAGGGGATACTCGTTTATTTAGTATCGGTCCATCCATAGCAGTTATATCCATTTTAGTAAGCTTTTTAGTAGTTCCATTTGGTTATCGCCTTGTTTTAGCGGATCTCAATATTGGAGTTTTTCTATGGATTGCCATTTCAAGCATTGCTCCCATTGGACTTCTTATGTCAGGTTACGGGTCAAATAATAAATATTCCTTTTTAGGTGGTCTGCGAGCTGCTGCTCAATCAATTAGTTATGAAATACCATTAACCTTATGTGTGTTATCAATATCTCTACGTGCGATTCGTTGATATATAGACATAAACCTTTCTCGATTCTTACTTTCTAGGAAAGCGATGGGATGAGTTGAGTAGAGTTAGATATCTTCATTTTTTTTATTCCTTATTCGGATTGAAGAATTCAGTCAAGTAGTTATATGAGTGAAAGCAAACAGCTTATATATATTATATAATTTAGAATATATAAATTCGCAGTAAAAACATTGAGTCTCATTTTCCATGTATAAGAGTTAAAGAGTTAAGCGGAAATAAACATAAGCATAAAAAATCGTTTACCCCAAGATTGGTTGATTAGTCATCCTGACTTGAAGCGGGCTCAAAAGATCCACCGTATTGAGTTTTCACTATCATTTATATGTATTAACTTAACATACATGTATTATAATAGCGGGGGGTTGAACAAAAACGAGTGGATGGTTAGAAACACCAAGATATGTAACGGATTTGTAATGGAAATAGAAATTATGTAAATTATCCAAAAGGACATTTTGACATAATATACAAACAACGAATACTAATCGGGGCTTAAAGTTAGTAGAAATTATTAGGCAGTACTCCCTAAGGCACGATTCCAATCCAGAGTATGCTCCTATCCACCGATTAAATACATAACTATTGGGAACGAAAAAATCCTTTATTTTGTAAGCCCTCTTTTTTTAAGAAATAGAAAGAAGAATAGAAACGAACAAAAAAAGAGAAAGAAACCCAATTCCAATAATAAAAATATCTTTGTTATCCTTTTCCGTATTCATATATATCCCTTTCCGTATTCATATATTATAGAATATGTATCATAATTCCTGAATTAATATGGAACTCTTTTTCGTAAGTAAAAACGCCGGGTTAGTTATATTTCTACAAGAAGTATTTTATTGAAGAATTAAGTTATTGCTCAACAAAGAATAATTGAAATTATTACAAAAGGGGTGAGATCAATTCAAAAGTACTTTGTTTTATTTTTTTTTTATTAATTTATTTAATTAAAATTAGTAAAATAATAATTTTAACAGACAGAATTCTATTGGTCTAATTTTGGACCGTCCAATAAAGTTTAACTTATCCACCCTACAAACATATCAAGATAAAATAAGTCTTACGGTCCTTAGATTTATTTATGGCCTTTAAGGAGCCGTATGAGGTAAAAATCTCATGTACGGTTCTGTAATAGCGACGGTAACAGTGATGATATCACCGACTATGATTATCTAACAGTTCAAGTACAATTGATATAATTGAGGCGCAATCAAAATATGGTTTTTGGGGGTGGAATTTGTGGCGTCAACCTATAGGGTTTATCATTTTTCTCATCTCTTCCCTAGCAGAATGTGAGAGATTACCTTTCGATTTACCAGAAGCAGAAGAAGAATTAGTAGCAGGTTATCAAACCGAATACTCGGGTATCAAATTTGGTTTATTTTATGTTGCTTCTTATCTAAACCTATTAGTTTCTTCATTATTTGTAACAGTTCTTTATTTCGGGGGTTGGAATATCTTTATTCCAGACATATATGTTTCTGAGTTTTTTGAAATAAATAAACTGGGGGGGGTCTTTGGAGCGACGATTGGTATCTTTATTACATTAACTAAAACATATTTGTTCTTATTCATTCCTATCACAACAAGGTGGACTTTGCCGAGGCTAAGAATGGATCAACTATTAAATCTTGGATGGAAATTTCTTTTACCGATCTCTCTTGGTAATCTATTATTAACAACCTCTTTCCAACTCTTTTCGCTGTAATGGAATAGCCTATATTCACAACTTGTCTCAAACAAGAGAAATAAACAAACAAAAAATTATTATATATATATATATTCACGATATGTTTTCTATGGTAACTGGGTTCATGAATTATGGTCAACAAACCGTACGGGCTGCAAGGTACATTGGTCAAAGTTTCATAATTACTTTATCTCACGCAAATCGTTTACCCGTAACTATTCAATATCCTTATGAAAAATTAATCGCCGCGGAGCGCTTCCGTGGTCGAATTCATTTTGAATTTGATAAATGTATTGCTTGTGAAGTATGTGTTCGTGTATGTCCTATAGATCTACCCGTTGTTGATTGGAAATTGGAAACAGATATTCGAAAGAAACGATTACTTAATTACAGTATTGATTTCGGAATCTGTATATTTTGTGGTAATTGTGTTGAGTATTGTCCAACCAATTGTTTATCAATGACTGAAGAATATGAACTTTCTGCTTATGATCGTCACGAATTAAATTATAATCAAATTGCTTTAGGTCGTTTACCAATGTCAGTAATTGACGATTATACAATTCGAACAATTTTTAATTCGACTCAAATAAAAAATAAGTAAACAAACCTCTTGATTCCCGAAAAGTTTTTAATTCCTTTAACAATACTAAGGTTCGAGTTTGATCTAATTTAACGAAATTAGGGGTTCGTTCATTTTCTTTGATCAATAACTAAAAATTCCGCCTATTGATTGGTTGATACGAATCGAGTCTTAATTTTGATTGAAAATTTATTAATTAATATATCTGTATATATTTCGAAATACAAAATTGCGGATTAGAACTATTCCTTCAGATTCAGATAAAGAATAAAATTAGCCCAATAATTGTACCTACATTTAGTTACATCTCTTAGGATTAAATTAGTAATTTCTCATAAATAAAAAACTCTGGTCGGGTCTCAATAAAGTCATGAAAAACATTTAGATTTATTTATCTTTTATTTTACGTATAATGGATTTGCCTGGACCAATACATGACTTTCTTTTAATCTTTCTGGGATCGGGTCTTATACTAGGAAGTATAGGTGTGGTATTATTTACCAACCCCATTTATTCTGCCTTTTCGTTAGGACTGGTTCTTGTTTGTATATCATTATTCTATATTCTTTTAAACTCCTATTTTGTAGCAGCTGCACAACTGCTTATTTACGTGGGAGCTATAAATGTTTTAATTGTATTTGCTGTGATGTTTATGAATGGTTCAGAATATTACAAAGATTTTAATCTTTGGACTGTGGGGGCTGGGATTACTTTGCCCGTTTGTACAAGTCTTTTTGTTTTACTAATGATTACTATTACAGATACGTCCTGGTACGGGATTATTTGGACTACAAGATCAAACCAGATTATAGAGCAAGATTTGATAAGTAATAGTCAACAAATTGGAATTCATTTATCAACAGATTTTTTTCTTCCATTTGAATTTATTTCGATAATTCTTTTAGTCGCTTTAATAGGCGCAATTGCCGTAGCGCGCCAATAATAAATCTCTAGAATTAGCAACAATAATCAAAATTAAACTCTGTGTTATTCCATTTTTTTATCTTCCATTTTTAAATTGGTTATGTCTAAAAGTCAAAATAAAAATTATTTTAAGTAATTTATTACTTAATAAAATATATTCCTTTGTTCCGCACTTTATATGCTAGTCAATTGAATCCGTTGAATTGTTGTTCAGTTCATATTGAAAGGAATCAAATCAAAATTGATCAGGAGTTAGTCAATGATGCTCGAACATGTACTTGTTTTGAGTGCCTACTTATTTTCTATCGGGATCTATGGCTTGATCACGAGCCGAAATATGGTTAGAGCCCTTATGTGTCTTGAACTTATACTAAATGCGGTTAATATTAATTTCGTAACATTTTCTGATTTTTTTGATAGCCGGCAATTAAAAGGAAATATTTTCTCAATTTTTGTTATAGCTATTGCCGCCGCTGAAGCAGCTATTGGACTGGCTATTGTTTCGTCAATTTATCGTAACAGAAAATCAACTCGTATCAATCAATCAAATTTGTTGAATAAGTAGTATTAATCATAGAAATTCTAATATTTCTAAATTCGAATTAACATGACGATACATTAAATTTAATTCATATTTTCAAAAATGTAAGAAATCAAAGTATCTTGGCTCTATCGCACGAGTCGATCGAGAAGTAAATTGCTTCAAAATCTCTGGTAAATTATTGATTCATCTGGTGTCTAAATATATGATTCATTTACAAGTTTACTAGATCGAAAATTTCTGACGTTTAAAAATTTATAGATCCAATGTCACATTCAGTAAAGATTTATGATACGTGTATAGGGTGTACTCAATGTGTGCGAGCTTGCCCAACCGATGTATTAGAAATGATACCTTGGGACGGATGTAAAGCTAAGCAAATCGCTTCTGCTCCAAGAACAGAGGACTGTGTCGGTTGTAAGAGATGCGAATCCGCTTGTCCAACGGATTTCTTGAGTGTTCGCGTTTATTTATGGCATGAAACAACTCGGAGTATGGGTCTAGCTTATTAATACGTTACAGAAAACCCTACTCGAATACACTTGATTTTTTACCTTTACCGACAAAAACCCGCGCTCGAAATATATTTATTTCGAGCACGGGTTTTTCTGGTCCAAGTTTATTTTGTTTTTACTATGAATAATTTTCCTTGGTTAACACTAATTGTAGTTTTGCCAATATCCGCGGGTTCCTTAATTTTCTTTCTTCCTCATAGAGGAAATAAGGTAATAAGGTGGTATACTTTATGTATATGCATAATAGAACTCCTTCTAACAACCTACGCATTCGGTTATCGTTTCCAATTGGACGATCCGTTAATGCAACTAACAGAGAATTATAAATGGATCAATTTTTTTAATTTTTACTGGAGATTGGGAATAGATGGAATTTCTATAGGACCCATTTTACTGACAGGATTTATTACAACTTTAGCTACTTTAGCGGCTTGGCCCATTACTCGAGATTCCCGGCTATTCCATTTCCTAATGTTAGCAATGTATAGCGGTCAAATAGGACTATTTTCTTCTCAAGACCTTTTACTTTTTTTCATCATGTGGGAGTTAGAATTAATTCCCGTTTATCTACTTCTATCCATGTGGGGGGGAAAGAAACGCTTGTATTCAGCTACAAAATTTATTTTGTACACTGCCGGAGGTTCCGTGTTTTTATTAATAGGAGTTCTGGGTATTGGTTTATACGGCTCCAATGAACCAACATTAAATTTTGAAACATCAGCTAATCAGTCATATCCTGTAGCACTGGAAATAATATTTTATATTGGATTTCTTATTGCTTTTGCTGTCAAATCACCGATCATACCCCTACACACATGGTTACCAGACACCCATGGAGAGGCACATTATAGTACTTGTATGCTTTTAGCCGGAATCTTATTAAAAATGGGAGCGTATGGGTTGGTTCGAATCAATATGGAATTATTACCCCACGCCCATTCTCTATTTTCTCCCTGGTTGATGGTAGTCGGCACAATTCAAATTATCTATGCAGCTTTAACATCTCCTGGGCAGCGTAATTTAAAAAAAAGAATAGCCTATTCTTCTGTATCTCATATGGGTTTCATAATTATAGGAATTGGTTCTATAAGCGATACAGGGCTCAATGGGGCCATTTTACAAATAATTTCTCATGGATTTATTGGCGCTGCGCTTTTTTTCTTGGCCGGAACGAGTTATGATAGAATACGACTTGTTTATCTCGACGAAATGGGCGGAATGGCTATCTCAATTCCAAAAATATTCACGACTTTCAGTATTTTATCAATGGCTTCGCTTGCATTACCGGGCATGAGCGGTTTTGTTGCCGAATTGATAGTTTTTTTTGGAATACTTACTAGCCAAAAATATCTTTTAATGACAAAAGTATTAATTACTTTCGTAATGGCAATTGGAATGATATTAACTCCTATTTATTCATTATCTATGTTACGCCAGATATTCTATGGATACAAGCTTTTTAATGCCCCAAATTCTTATTTTTTTGATTCTGGACCGCGAGAGTTATTTATTTCGATTTCTATCCTTTTACCTGTAATAGGGATTGGTATTTATCCCGATTTCGTTTTCTCATTATCCGTTGACCGGGTCGAAGCTATTCTATCAAAATTTTTTTTTTATAGATAGTTTTTGTCAATAAATCAAAATTTAAAATCCGATGATTTTAAAAATCGTTCATTGTACAAAAAAAGTCTTTTCTGATTTCTGTTTTTAAGTTAAATAAAAAGTTTATAACCATATAACCAGATATTTTTGACATTTTCGAGAACCATTTGAATCAAGTAATAGAGATGGAATGATTCAAATGGTTCTTGATTTGAGGGTTTATATAGTTTATATAAGGCGTTCCTATAGATACGTATGCTGCTGCCCTAGGCTTCTACTTGTTAAGTACTTTAATTCAATTAGATGGTAGTGTAAATGAACCATAACTATGCAACCCTATTCCTAATAGATTAACCCCAAAATAGCATATCCAAATTATAAGAAAGCCCATTGAAGCGACAATTGCAGAATTTACAGTTTCATAATTTTTATTTGTTCGAATATGTAAATAAATTGCAAATATGGTCCAAGTAATAAATGCCCAAGTCTCTTTTGGATCCCAATTCCAATAGGATCCCCATGCTTCATTAGCCCATACTGCTCCCGAAAGAATCCCTATGGTTAAAAGTATAAATCCTAAACTAATAATACGATAACTCCATCGATCCAATTGTTGAATTAATTGATATCTGTAATAATTCTGAGAAGAAATCAAAGAAGTGTTTTGTAACACATTGTTTCTTTCATTCACGTATTGAATCTCACCAAAAGAAAACGACTCGGTAAATAAATTATTGCTTTTACTAAAAATCCTTATAAATTTTCGAAATGTAATGATTAGAAGAGCTAGTGATAATAATGACCCGCACAAAAGAGCTGCATAGCCCAACACCATCATACTTACGTGCATCATTAACCAATGCGATTGGAGAGCTGGTACTAATATTGCGGATTGATGCATTTCATTTAAAAAACCGGAAGTAGTGAAACCCTGGGTAAAAATAACACTTGGCGCCGTTATTGCGCTTAAATGGGTTTGCTGTTTTTTAAAATAAGGAATCATATGAATAATGGAAAAACCCCACGATAGAAAAATTAATGATTCATATAAATCACTTAATGGTAAATGCCCCAAAAGAATCCACCGAGTAACTAATAATCCTGTTATGCAGAAAAAAGTAGCGATCATCCCCTTTTCTGATGAATCATATAGTCCTACGCTTTCATCGACAAATAAAGTTATCAAATGGATTGTAATTACAATTGAAATGATCGAAAAGGCTATATGAGTTAATATATGCTCTAAAGTTGAAAATATCATAAAATTTATTAAAAAGGGGGCGCCTCAATTATAGAAATTGAAATAGCGAATTGAATTCATTATAGGGCTTACTCGTTTAGAAAAAGCCATGCCGCCACTCGGACTCGAACCGAGATGCTCTAGCACTGCTTCCTAAGAGCAGCGTGTCTACCGATTTCACCATAGCGGCTTATTCGAAATCATAATAACCTATTTTTATTCAATTGTCGAGATTGGGGGGATTAATTCAATATTTTTTTAGGAAACATTTAAATCAATGACTAAAAAATTGTTTCAAAATGGGGCATTTAATTTAACCATTTTCTTTAATCTAACCATTTTCGTTAATAAATTATTCTTATAATCTTATCTTTTATTTCTTTTTTATTTTAGAGTATCCCCCTTTTTTTTATTTAAGTAACAACGGGTTTTTTCGTTTCGGAATTTATTACTTTATGGTTTCCTGAAAATAAGACGGAACATTTGTAACTAGATAATTTTTAGTTCTATCCATGGATAGAACTAAAAAAAATTGATTATCCAGTCAAATCGATGGGGAAGGTGAGAATCCCCATCTTGAAAATGATAAAACATACCAAAACAAAAAAAGGTGAAACCTTGTACTTGCGTTTATTCCTTTTTCAAACAAAAGAATAACATTTTATATTGTTATTGATCCGGTTAAAACATTAAAGAATGTAAATAATTTTTTTATTAAAAATAATTTTTTTATTAAATTAGTAATTTAGATTATTATTTATTATTAGATTATTATTATTTATTATTAGATTATATTTATTATTAGATTAATAGTATTTATAGCTTTGATAACGTTTAAATCTTAGAAAAAACCCTTAGAACTACATTCTAAAAAAAATTAAACCGAGTCACATCATTTAGTCTATGGTTTGATTATTTATTTGTCACACAAAAAAAACTTTTTGAGTTACCGGTAGAAAGTGATTTCGCTAATGAAAAAGCTTTCAATGCCGCCCAATACCCTTTCCTTTTCCAAATATTTTTACGAATACGTTTTTTTGAACTTGAGGTGCGCTTTTTTGGAACTGCCATTTTATTTTTAAATTATAATAGGTTCAGCGGTTGGATGTGAAAGACATCTATAAACATTAGTTAATGATTGGGAATAACCTAATCAAACTGCAATAAATAGGTTTTTTTATGGAAAATGGGTTTTCTAAGTCAAGTTCTGGGCCCTATAATTTCTATTAACTATACTTTTTTGTTGTCATTAGTTATCCTTGTTCTATAGGTATAAATAAATTATTGAAATACGTAATAATTAGATCTAAATTGCAATATTTTTATTTTTATCTTCATAAAATTTTATTTAAAAATTTAATTTCATATTAATAATTTAATTCAATATTAACAATATTAATTATTAACAATTAATAATATTAATAATCAATTACAGTACATATTTATTTGTTTTTCACTCGTAACTTCGTCATATCATTTGATTAACCCCTATTCTTCATCTTCATTTGAAATATTTGAAGTAGTTTGGAAAGATTACGAAAAATTAAGGATGGAAAATTCTATTTAAGTTTTATTTTATATATCTTAATTTTTTTATTAATCGACCGCTTTCAAAAGAAAAAAATAAGAACTGGTGAATCAGAAACAATTAATTAAGATAATTTTTTTTATTTCTTTTTATATGGAATATACATATCAATATTCATGGATCATACCGTTCATTCCACTTCCAGTTCCTATGTTAATAGGAGCAGGGCTTCTACTTTTTCCAACGGCAACTAAAAATCTTCGACGTATGTGGGCTTTTCCGAGTGTTTTATTATTAAGTATAGTTTTTATTTTTTCAGCCCATTTCTTTATTCAGCAACTAAATAACAATGCTGTCTATCAATATGTATGGTCTTGGACCATCAATAATGATTTTTCTTTAGAGTTCGGCTCCTTGGTTGATCCGCTTACTTCTATTATGTCAATATTAATCACTAGTGTTGGGGTTATGGTTCTTATTTAT